GCTAACGTAGCTTAACCAAAGCATAACACTGAAGATGTTAAGATGGGCCCTGAAAAGCCCCGTGGGCACAAAAGCTTGGTCCTGACTTTCTTATCGGCTATAACTAAATTTATACATGCAAGCATCTACCCCCCTGTGAGAATGCCCTCGACCTCCTAATTGGAAACGAGGAGCAGGCATCAGGCTCGCTCCCTGCAGCCCAAAACGCCTTGCTAAGCCACACCCCCAAGGGAATTCAGCAGTGATAAACATTAAGCTATGAGTGAAAGCTCGACTTAGTGAAAGTATTTAGGGCCGGTAAAACTCGTGCCAGCCACCGCGGTTATACGAGAGGCCCAAGTTGATAAATGCCGGCGTAAAGTGTGGTTAGGGAAACTACTCTAAAGTTGAACGCCCCCAGAACTGTTATACGCACCCGGGAGCAGGAAACCCAACTGCGAAAGTGACTTTAAACTTCCGACCCCACGACAGCTAAGGTACAAACTGGGATTAGATACCCCATTATGCTTAGCCGTAAACTTTGATAGTATTGCACAACCTCTATCCGCCCGGGAACTACGAGCGCTAGCTTAAAACCCAAAGGACTTGGCGGTGCTTCAGACCCCCCTAGAGGAGCCTGTTCTAGAACCGATGATCCCCGTTCAACCTCACCATTTCTTGTTCCTCCCGCCTATATACCGCCGTCGCCAGCCTACCCTTTAAAGGTTCCACAGTAGGCGAAACTAGCACTCCTTAAAACGTCAGGTCGAGGTGTAGCGTATGAAATGGGAAGAAATGGGCTACATTCTCTGAGTCAGAGAACTACGAAAGAAGCCCTGAAACGAGCTTCTGAAGGTGGATTTAGCAGTAAGTTAGAAAACAGAGAGTTCAACTGAAATTGGCTCTGAAGCGCGTACACACCGCCCGTCACTCTCCCCGACAAACCACTTAAATTTAAATAAAAATTTTTAAAAATAAGGGGAGGCAAGTCGTAACATGGTAAGTGTACCGGAAGGTGCACTTGGAAAAACAGAGTGAAGCTAAAGCAGTAAAGCATCTCCCTTACACCGAGAAGAAGTCTGTGCAACTCAGACCACCCTGAACCCAACAGCTAGCCCCCCCATCACATAATTAAATATACAAACCTATTAATAAAAACAAAATAAATCATTCTTCCTCCTTAGTATGGGCGACAGAACAGGACTACTTGGAGCCACAGAAAAAGTACCGCAAGGGAATGCTGAAAAAGAAATGAAACAATTATTTTAAGTAGGAAAAAGCAGAGACTTACACTCGTACCTTTTGCATCATGGTTAAGCCAGTAAACTTAAAGCAAAGAGCCCTTTAGTTTTACTTCCCGAAACCAGACGAGCTACTCCGAGACAGCCTATCAAGGGCGAACCCGTCTCTGTGGCAAAAGAGTGGGATGAGCTCCGAGTAGAGGTGAAAAGCCTACCGAGCCTGGTTATAGCTGGTTGCCTGAGAAATGAATAGAAGTTCAGCCCTCCAATTTCCCCTCCCACCATTCACCGGCCAAAAGGAAATTAGAGGAGTTAGTCAAAGAAGGTTCAGCTTCTTTGAAACAAGACACAACTTTACTAGGAGATAAAAGATCATAATAAACCCAAGGAACCTTATTTTAGTGGGCCTAAAAGCAGCCACCTACGGAGAAAGCGTTAAAGCTTAAATAAAATCCTACCAATTATACCGATATTCAATCTTTCTCCCTTACCATATCAGGCTATTCCATGCCAACATGGAAGAAATACTGCTTAAATGAGTAATAAGAGGAACACGACCCTCTCCTCGCACACGTGTAAGTCGGAACGGACCACCCGCCGACAATTAATGGACCCAAAAGAGGGCATTGTGGTAAAACCCAATAAACTAGATAACCCCACAAAAACAACCATTAACCCCACACAGGAGTGCACCTAAGGAAAGACTAAAAGATGAGGAAGGAACTCGGCAACCAGGAGCCTCGCCTGTTTACCAAAAACATCGCCTCTTGCAAAAACAAAGTATAAGAGGTCCCGCCTGCCCTGTGACTCGAGAGTTTAACGGCCGCGGTATCTTGACCGTGCGAAGGTAGCGCAATCACTTGTCCTTTAAATGAGGACCCGTATGAATGGCATAACGAGGGCTCAACTGTCTCCCCCATCCTGTCAATGAAATTGATCTTCCCGTGCAGAAGCGGGAATTTACCCATAAGACGAGAAGACCCTATGGAGCTTTAGATATTAGGCAGCCCACAACAAACACTCCCAGTAACCCGGAGCTGAATTCAATGTGTGTGTCCTGCCGGAATGTCTTTGGTTGGGGCGACCGTGGAAAATAAAAATCTTCCATGAGGACTGGGAACACCTTCCCAAAACTAAGGGCCCCCGCCCTAAGTAGCAGAAGATCTGACCTAAATGATCCGGCCTACGGCCGATCAACGGACCGAGTTACCCTAGGGATAACAGCGCAATCCCCTCCTAGAGCCCCCATCGACGAGAGGGTTTACGACCTCGATGTTGGATCAGGACATCCTAATGGTGCAGCCGCTATTAAGGGTTCGTTTGTTCAACGATTAAAGTCCTACGTGATCTGAGTTCAGACCGGAGTAATCCAGGTCAGTTTCTATCTATGGATATGATCTTTTCCAGTACGAAAGGACCGAAAAGGGAGGGCCCATGCCACTGGTATGCCCTACCCCCACCTGAAGAAACCAACTAAAACAAGAAAGGGGACATACCCTAACTTGTTAAAGAATATAACATATTAGGGTGGCAGAGCCCGGTAAATGCAAAAGATCTAAGCTCTTTCTACAAGGGTTCAAATCCCTTCCCTAGTTATGATTACACTCATTATCGTCTATATCATTAACCCCTTAGCGTACATTGTTCCCGTCCTTCTTGCAGTTGCTTTTCTAACACTTCTAGAACGTAAAGTCCTAGGCTATATGCAACTTCGCAAAGGTCCCAATATCGTCGGCCCCTACGGACTTCTTCAACCAATTGCGGACGGGGTAAAACTGTTCATTAAGGAACCTATTCGGCCCTCTACCTCCTCCCCCTTCCTATTTTTAGCTACCCCCATACTTGCCCTTACCCTCGCCCTAACACTCTGAGCCCCCATACCCCTGCCTTATCCTGTTACTGATTTAAACCTAGGCATCCTATTTATCCTTGCCCTTTCTAGTCTTGCCGTTTATTCTATTCTTGGATCAGGCTGAGCCTCCAATTCAAAATATGCCCTAATTGGAGCTCTTCGGGCTGTAGCCCAAACCATTTCCTATGAAGTTAGCCTAGGTTTAATTCTCCTATGCATCATTATTATTTCAGGAGGTTTTACCCTCCAAACCTTTAACACCGCCCAGGAAAGCATTTGACTTATTTTTCCAGCCTGACCCCTTGCCGCTATATGATACATCTCCACCTTGGCAGAGACAAACCGAGCACCATTTGACCTTACAGAAGGGGAATCTGAACTCGTTTCCGGTTTTAATGTAGAATATGCCGGAGGACCTTTCGCCCTATTTTTTCTAGCGGAGTACGCAAATATTCTTCTTATGAACACCCTCTCCACCGTCTTATTTTTAGGAGCCTCCCACACACCCCTAATCCCCGAACTTACAACAGTTAACCTAATGGTTAAAGCCGCCCTTCTATCAACCATGTTTTTATGAGTTCGAGCCTCATACCCACGATTTCGCTACGACCAGCTAATGCATCTTGCATGAAAAAACTTTTTACCCTTAACCCTTGCACTCGTAATCTGAAGTCTCGCCCTTCCCATCGCATTTGCAGGACTCCCCCCTCAAATGTAATTTGAAGCTGTGCCTGAACGCCTAAGGACCACTTTGATAGAGTGAATAACGAGGGTTAAAATCCCTCCGGCTTCTTAGAAAAAAGGGGTTCGAACCCAAACTCAAGAGATCAAAACTCTTAGTGCTTCCATTACACCATCTTCTAGTAAAGTCAGCTAAAAAAGCTTTTGGGCCCATACCCCAAACATGTTGGTTAAAATCCTTCCTTTACTAATGAGCCCCTTTGTACTTTCCGTCCTAATCTTTAGTCTTGGCCTAGGCACCACACTTACATTTGCCAGTTCTCACTGACTTCTAGCCTGAATAGGCCTTGAACTTAACACCATAGCCATCCTACCCCTTATGGCCCAAAACCACCACCCTCGAGCAATCGAAGCCACCACCAAATATTTCTTAACACAAGCCACTGCAGCCGCAATAATCCTGTTTGCAAGCACCACTAATGCTTGAGTCCTTGGGGAATGAAACATTCAACTAACCTCTCACCCCCTTGCTTCCTCTATAATTATTTTAGCCCTCGCACTTAAAGTAGGTCTTGCCCCCATACACTTCTGACTCCCAGAGGTCCTCCAAGGCCTAGACCTAACCACCGGCCTTATTTTATCTACTTGACAAAAGCTTGCCCCCTTTGCCCTTATTCTTCAACTATCTACAATCTCCCCAGACCTATTGATTTTTTTAGGTCTTGCTTCCACTCTTATCGGCGGGTGAGGAGGACTTAACCAAACCCAAATCCGAAAAATTCTAGCATATTCCTCTATTGCCCACCTTGGTTGAATAATTATTGTACTAAAATTTGCCCCCTCACTAACTATATTGGCACTTGCACTTTATATTATAATAACCTCCTCTGTTTTCCTTACTCTTAAGTATATAAACAGTACAACAATTAACATATTAGCCACCTCTTGGACAAAAACACCTGTAATTTCAACAATCGCCCCTCTAGTCCTCCTCTCATTGGGGGGTCTTCCCCCATTATCAGGGTTTATACCAAAATGGCTTATCCTTCAGGAACTAACTAAACAACAACTCCCATTAACTGCCACCCTAGCAGCTCTCTCGGCTCTTCTTAGCCTATTCTTCTACCTGCGCATCTCATACGCCATGACTTTAACCATATCCCCGCACACCACAACTGCCTCAACCCCCTGACGACTACAAAATCCACAATCCACGCTGGCTCTCTCAATCACCACCATGATCACACTTGGGCTCCTTCCCATTTTACCCACACTCACCGCCCCTCTAATCCCGTAGAGGCTTAGGATAATAATTTAAACCAAAGGCCTTCAAAGCCTTAAATGAAGGTGAGACTCCTTCAGCCTCTGTAAGACCTGCGAGATTTTATCTCACATCTCCTGCATGCAAAACAGACACTTTAATTAAGCTAAAGCCTTTCTAGAAAGGTAGGCCTCGATCCTACAAAATCTTAGTTAACAGCTAAGCGCCCCAGCCAGCGAGCATCTTTCTACTTTCCCCGCCGCTTTAAAAAAGCGGGGAAAGCCTCGGCAGGTCGTTAACCTGCTTCTTGAGATTTGCAATCTCACGTGATTACACCCCGAGACTTGGCACGGAGAGGAATTAAACCTCCGTTTGTGGAGCTACAATCCACCGCTTGGACACTCAGCCACCGTACCTGTGACCATCACACGTTGATTTTTCTCAACCAATCACAAAGATATCGGCACCCTTTATCTTGTATTCGGTGCATGAGCTGGAATAGTGGGAACTGCCTTAAGTCTCCTAATTCGGGCTGAACTTAGCCAACCCGGGGCCCTCCTAGGAGACGACCAGATCTATAATGTAATCGTAACCGCCCACGCCTTTGTAATAATCTTCTTTATGGTAATGCCAATTATGATCGGTGGCTTTGGTAACTGACTTATTCCACTAATGATTGGAGCCCCTGATATGGCGTTCCCTCGTATGAATAATATGAGCTTCTGACTTCTTCCCCCATCCTTCCTTCTCCTCCTGGCCTCCTCTGGTGTAGAGGCTGGAGCTGGTACAGGGTGAACTGTATACCCCCCACTGGCAGGGAACCTGGCGCACGCCGGGGCTTCTGTAGACCTCACTATTTTCTCCCTTCATCTAGCAGGGATTTCATCTATTCTAGGTGCTATTAACTTCATTACTACAATCGTCAATATGAAGCCCCCCGCGATCTCCCAATACCAAACCCCATTGTTTGTATGAGCAGTTCTAATTACCGCCGTACTTCTTCTCCTATCACTTCCCGTCCTGGCAGCAGGCATTACCATGCTCCTAACAGACCGTAACCTAAACACCACCTTCTTCGACCCAGCAGGCGGGGGGGACCCAATTCTCTACCAGCACTTATTCTGATTTTTCGGCCACCCCGAGGTTTATATTTTAATTCTTCCGGGGTTTGGAATGATCTCCCACATTGTCGCCTACTACGCAGGTAAAAAAGAACCATTCGGGTATATAGGAATAGTATGAGCTATAATAGCAATTGGTCTTCTTGGATTTATTGTTTGAGCTCATCACATGTTTACAGTCGGGATGGACGTGGACACTCGAGCTTACTTTACATCCGCCACAATAATTATTGCCATTCCAACCGGTGTAAAAGTATTCAGCTGACTAGCCACCCTACACGGCGGGTCCATCAAGTGAGAAACCCCCCTTCTATGAGCCCTAGGGTTTATTTTCCTTTTCACGGTTGGAGGTCTAACCGGAATTGTCCTAGCCAACTCCTCCCTAGATATTGTGCTCCATGATACATACTACGTAGTTGCTCATTTCCACTACGTTTTATCGATAGGCGCTGTCTTTGCCATTGTGGCTGCATTTGTTCACTGATTCCCCCTGTTTTCAGGTTATACCCTGCACAGCACCTGAACAAAAATCCACTTTGGAGTAATGTTCGTGGGAGTAAACCTGACGTTCTTCCCCCAACATTTCCTAGGACTTGCAGGCATGCCTCGGCGGTACTCAGACTACCCTGACGCCTATACCCTCTGAAACACAGTGTCATCTATCGGCTCCCTAATTTCTCTGGTAGCAGTAATTATGTTCCTATTTATTATTTGAGAGGCATTTGCCGCCAAACGAGAAGTTATAGCAGTAGAATTAACTGCTACAAACGTAGAATGACTTCACGGCTGCCCTCCTCCTTATCACACATTCGAAGAGCCCGCATTTGTCCAAGTTCAAACAAAATAACGAGAAAGGAAGGAATCGAACCCCCATATTCTGGTTTCAAGCCAACTGCATAACCACTCTGCCACTTTCTTCATTAAGACACTAGTAAAACTTATATTACCCTCCCTTGTCAAGGGAGCATTGCGGGTGGAACTCCCGCGTGCCTTGAGCATAATGCTACAATGGCTCATCCCTCACAATTAGGATTCCAAGACGCGGCTTCACCTGTTATAGAAGAACTCCTCCACTTTCACGACCATGCTTTAATAATTGTCTTCTTAATTAGTACTTTAGTTTTATATATTATTGTGGCCATGGTCTCAACCAAATTAACTAACAAATATATTCTAGACTCCCAAGAAATTGAAATTATTTGAACTATCCTCCCTGCAGTAATCTTAATCCTTATTGCTCTTCCCTCCTTACGAATTCTCTACCTAATAGACGAAATTAATGATCCTCATCTAACCATTAAAGCAGTAGGTCACCAGTGATACTGAAGCTACGAATATACGGACTACGAGGACCTCGGATTTGACTCTTATATGGTCCCCACCCAAGACCTCACCCCCGGACAATTCCGCCTCCTGGAAACAGACCATCGTATGGTAGTCCCTGTTGAATCCCCAATTCGAATTCTCGTTACAGCGGAGGACGTTCTTCACTCCTGAGCTGTCCCTGCACTTGGGGTAAAAATAGACGCCGTTCCGGGCCGCCTAAACCAAACAGCCTTTATTACCTCCCGACCAGGCGTCTTTTATGGACAATGCTCAGAAATTTGTGGAGCAAATCATAGTTTCATGCCTATTGTCGTTGAAGCAGTACCCCTAGAACACTTCGAAAACTGATCCTCTCTAATACTAGAAGATGCCTCACTAAGAAGCTAAATAGGAAGAGCGTTAGCCTTTTAAGCTAAAGATTGGTGGCTCCTAACCACCTTTAGTGACATGCCTCAATTAAATCCTGCCCCTTGATTTGCCATCCTGGTTTTTTCATGACTAGTATTCTTAACAATTCTACCACCTAAAATTCTTAATCACTCATTCCCGAACAGTCCGACAGCACAGAGCACGGAAAAAACTAAGCCCGAACCTTGAAACTGACCATGACACTAAGCTTCTTCGACCAGTTTATGAGCCCCACATTTATAGGCCTTCCATTGATTGGACTTGCCATAGCCCTCCCTTGAATTCTATTTACATCCCCCGCCCCCCGATGACTAACCAATCGGTTCCTCACCCTCCAAAACTGATTTATTGGCCGCTTCACCCAACAGCTTTTCCAGCCGCTCAACCCCGAAGGCCATAAGTGAGCCCTTCTATTTACCTCTTTAATAATGTTTCTATTTTCACTTAATATGCTAGGCCTTCTTCCTTATACTTTCACCCCCACCACTCAGCTCTCCCTGAACATGGGACTTGCCGTCCCATTCTGACTTGCAACTGTCTTGATTGGAATGCGCAATCAACCCACCGTAGCCCTGGGTCATCTTTTACCAGAAGGCACACCCACCCCTCTGATTCCCGTCCTAATTATCATCGAAACTATTAGTTTATTTATTCGACCTATTGCCCTCGGCGTTCGACTCACTGCAAACCTGACAGCTGGCCACCTTCTTATTCAACTAATTGCAACAGCTGCCTTTGTACTACTTCCCCTTATACCATCTGTAGCTATTCTGACAGCCATTCTTCTATTCCTTCTTACTCTTCTTGAAGTTGCCGTTGCCATGATTCAAGCATACGTTTTTGTTCTTCTCCTAAGCCTCTACCTACAAGAAAACGTCTAATGGCCCACCAAGCACATGCATTTCATATAGTTGACCCCAGCCCTTGACCCCTAACAGGAGCAGTAGCTGCTCTTCTTATAACCTCCGGCCTAGCAATCTGATTTCACTACAACTCCACAACCCTTATAACCCTAGGCACCATTCTTCTTCTCCTTACGATATATCAATGATGACGGGATATTGTACGAGAAAGCACATTTCAGGGGCACCACACCCCGCCCGTTCAAAAAGGCCTCCGTTACGGCATGGTTCTCTTTATTACCTCAGAGGTCTTCTTCTTCGTTGGCTTCTTCTGAGCTTTCTATCACTCAAGCCTTGCACCTACACCAGAACTAGGCGGGTGCTGACCTCCAGCTGGAATCTCCACACTGGACCCATTTGAAGTACCTTTATTGAATACCGCCGTTCTGCTGGCCTCCGGGGTGACAGTGACCTGAGCCCACCACAGTATTATGGAGGGACAACGAGATCAGGCCATCCAATCACTTGCACTTACTATTCTTCTGGGCTTCTACTTCACCTTCCTTCAAGGTTTAGAATACTATGAGGCCCCATTTACTATTGCAGACGGGGTCTATGGCTCAACCTTTTTTGTAGCGACCGGATTCCACGGCCTTCATGTAATCATCGGCTCCACCTTCTTAGCCATCTGTCTTCTACGACAGATCTTTTACCACTTTACATCAAAACATCACTTTGGCTTCGAAGCCGCTGCCTGATACTGACACTTCGTAGATGTAGTATGACTTTTCCTCTACATTTCAATCTATTGATGAGGCTCATATCTTTCTAGTATAAAGCTAGTATGTGTGACTTCCAATCACTAGGACCTGGTTAAATCCCAGGGAAAGATAATGAACCTGCTCATCGTGATCCTCATAATTACTATTGCCCTATCTTCTATTTTAGCCCTGGTCTCCTTCTGACTGCCCCAAATAACCCCTGATACTGAAAAGCTCTCCCCATACGAATGCGGGTTTGACCCCCTCGGATCAGCACGACTGCCTTTCTCATTACGCTTTTTTCTAGTCGCTATTCTTTTCCTCCTCTTTGATTTAGAAATTGCCCTTCTTCTACCCCTACCCTGGGGAGATCAACTTAATGATCCTACCCAAACATTATTTTGAGCAACAGCAATTCTAGTATTATTAACACTAGGCCTCGTTTATGAGTGAATTCAGGGTGGCCTAGAATGAGCTGAATAGGGAATTAGTCCAAATAAGACATTTGATTTCGGCTCAAAAAACTGTGGTTCAAACCCACAATTTCCTTATGACCCCTACTCACTTCGCCTTCTCCTCAGCCTTCATTTTAAGCCTTATAGGACTAGCCTTCCACCGAACACACCTCCTTTCAGCCCTCCTCTGCCTTGAAGGAATAATACTCGCTCTCTTTATTGCCCTATCTCTTTGAACACTCCAACTTCAAACCATCGGATATTCCGCCACCCCTCTTCTTCTTCTGGCTTTCTCAGCATGTGAGGCCAGTGCAGGCCTTGCCCTTCTAGTCGCAACTGCTCGTACCCACGGCACGGACCACCTTCAAAACCTAAACCTGCTACAATGTTAAAAATTATTCTACCAACACTAATGCTTTTTCCGACAGTTTGACTTACCCCTAAAAAATGACTTTGAACCACCTCCCTCCTGCAGAGCCTCCTCATTGCCCTGATAAGTCTTCTATGATTAAAAAACAACTCGGAAACCGGCTGACTTTCCCTAAACCTTTATTTTGGTACGGACCCGCTATCCACCCCCCTATTGGTTCTAACCTGCTGACTTCTTCCATTAATAATTCTCGCTAGTCAAAACCACGTCAAACCAGAACCTCTTTCCCGTCAACGGATTTTCATTTCTCTACTCGTCTCCTTACAAACCTTTCTTATTATAGCCTTTAGTGCCACAGAAATTATTCTATTTTATGTGATATTTGAAGCAACATTAATTCCCACCCTGTTTATTATTACACGCTGAGGAAACCAGACTGAACGCCTAAACGCCGGAACCTACTTCCTGTTCTATACTTTGGCGGGCTCCCTCCCTCTTCTTGTTGCACTACTCATGCTTCAAAACCAAGCGGGAACCTTATCGATACTAACCCTACATTATACCGAACCACTTCACTTCTCAACCTGAGGAGGAAAACTATGGTGAGCAGCCTGCTTACTAGCCTTTTTAGTCAAAATACCTCTTTATGGAATTCATCTCTGACTTCCTAAAGCCCATGTAGAAGCCCCCGTCGCCGGCTCAATAGTCCTCGCAGCAGTACTACTAAAACTCGGAGGATACGGGATAATTCGAATTATACTTATTCTTGACCCCCTCTCAAAGGACCTCATCTTTCCATTTATAGCCCTTGCACTCTGAGGCATTATCATAACCGGAACTATTTGCCTTCGACAGACTGACCTAAAGTCACTAATTGCTTACTCTTCTGTAAGCCACATAGGCCTAGTCGCAGCAGGCATCTTGATTCAAACTCCTTGGGGGTTTACAGGCGCACTAGTCCTAATGATTGCCCACGGACTCGCGTCATCAGCACTTTTCTGCTTGGCTAACACCAACTACGAACGCACACATAGCCGAACAATGCTCCTGGCCCGGGGGCTCCAAGCAGTCTTACCTTTGATAACCACTTGATGGTTTTTGGCCAACCTGGCAAACCTTGCTCTCCCCCCTCTCCCTAACTTGATGGGTGAGCTATTAATCATTACATCAGTATTTTACTGATCCAACTGAACCATTATTTTAACAGGTTTAGGCACACTAATTACCGCAAGCTACTCACTTTATATATTCCTTATAACCCAGCGAGGGCCCCTTCCACGACACATATATGCGCTAGAACCCTCCCACACGCGAGAGCACCTCCTAATTTCTCTACACCTTATCCCCCTATTCCTACTCGTTCTTAAACCTGAACTTATTTGAGGATGATTCGCCTGTAGACGTAGTTTAACGAAAACATCAGATTGTGATTCTGAAAACAGGGACTAACACCCCCTCGTCCACCGAGAAAGGCCCGACGGCAATGAAGACTGCTAATCTTTTATCCCCAAGGTTAAACCCCTTGGCTCTCTCGAGCTTTTAAAGGATAACAGCTCATCCGTTGGTCTTAGGAACCAAAAACTCTTGGTGCAAATCCAAGTAAAAGCTATGCACCCAACCTCCATTTTAATAAACTCAAGTTTCCTTCTAGTCTTTGCTCTCCTCCTATATCCCCTCCTGTATACACTTAACCCCGCACCCCTACCAAAAGACTGAGCCCTTACCCACGTCACTGCAGCGGTAAAAACAGCCTTTTTTATTAGCCTTCTTCCACTATTTGTTTTTCTAAATGAAGGCTCAGAAGCCATTATTACCAACTGGAATTGAATAAATACTCTTACCTTCGATGTTAACATAAGCCTGAAATTTGATCACTACTCCATTATCTTTACCCCAATTGCCCTGTATGTAACCTGATCAATCTTAGAGTTTGCCTCTTGGTATATACATGCAGATCCCAACATGAACCGCTTCTTTAAGTACCTTCTACTCTTTCTAGTGGCAATGATTGTTTTAGTCACCTCTAACAACCTCTTTCAGCTTTTTATCGGCTGAGAGGGTGTCGGAATCATGTCATTCCTCCTGATCGGCTGATGACATGCGCGAGCAGATGCCAATACTGCTGCCCTCCAAGCAGTAATCTATAATCGCGTGGGGGACATCGGACTTATTTTAACCATGGCTTGATTAGCCACCAACCTAAACTCCTGAGAAATACAACAACTATTTGCCGCCTCTAAAGACATAGACCTCACACTACCACTTATAGGCCTCATTCTGGCAGCCACCGGGAAATCTGCCCAATTTGGCCTCCATCCTTGACTACCCTCCGCAATGGAGGGTCCCACACCGGTCTCTGCCCTACTTCACTCAAGCACTATGGTCGTAGCCGGAATTTTCCTCTTGATCCGACTTAGCCCCCTAATAGAAAACAATCAAACAGCCTTAACCACATGCTTATGTCTCGGCGCACTAACAACCCTGTTCACTGCCACCTGTGCCCTAACTCAAAATGACATCAAAAAGATCGTCGCATTCTCTACATCCAGTCAACTAGGCCTGATGATGGTAACTATCGGGCTAAATCAACCCCAACTAGCCTTTTTTCACATTTGCACTCACGCTTTCTTCAAAGCCATGCTATTTTTATGCTCCGGCTCCATTATTCACAGCCTCAATGATGAACAAGACATTCGTAAAATAGGAGGACTTCAAAATCTTACCCCCTTTACCTCCTCATGTTTAACAATCGGCAGCCTTGCCCTTACAGGTACACCATTTTTGGCAGGCTTTTTCTCTAAAGATGCTATTATTGAAGCCCTAAACACATCTTACCTAAACGCCTGAGCCCTAGCCCTTACCCTTCTAGCCACTTCTTTCACCGCCGTCTACAGTATGCGCGTCGTATTTTTTGTTACTATGCACCACCCACGATTTCCCTCTATATCCCCCATTAATGAAAATAACCCAGCCGTAATTAACCCAATTAAACGTCTGGCCTGAGGAAGCATTGTAGCTGGTCTAGTAATTTCCCTTAATCTCACCCCCAATAAAACCCCCATCATGACCATACCCCCCCTCCTTAAACTAGCCGCACTCACCGTTACTATTATTGGCCTTCTTATTGCCAAAGAACTTGCCACCCTAACTAGCAAACAATTTAAACCGACCCCCAACCTCCCGCTACACAACTTCTCCAACATGCTAGGTTACTTTCCAAATGTTATTCACCGAGCATTGCCTAAAACCTTTATAATCCTGGGACAAACCATCGCAACCCAAATAGTAGACCAGGCCTGACTTGAAAAAACGGGACCAAAAGCGATTGTATCAGCCAATCTTCCACTTACCACACTAACTAGCAACGCACAACGAGGACTTATCAAAACCTACTTAACCATGTTTCTCCTAACAGTATCCCTGACTTCGTTAATTTTTATGTTTTAAACAGCCCGAAGTGTTCCCCGACTTAGTCCTCGAGTCAGCTCTAATACAACAAACAAGGCTAATAAAAGAGCTCAAGCACATAACACCAACATTTCACCCCCAAAAGAGTACATTAAAGCAACCCCTACCACATCCCCCCGGAGAACCATCAACTCCTTCATCTCGTCAACCATCATTCAAGTCATCCCGTATCACCCCCCCATGAAGTACAACCCTGCCGCCACTACACCCGTCAAGTATAAAAAAACATATCCCACCACAGAACGATCCCCTCAAGAAAGAGGAAAAGGCTCCGCTGCCAAAGCAGCAGAATACGCAAATACCACAAGCATTCCCCCCAGATATACTAAAAACAGAACCAGGGACAAAAAGGACCCCCCGTAACTCAATATAACACCGCACCCGAAACCCGCTGACACTACCAACCCCAGTGCTGCGAAGTACGGAGCAGGGTTTGAAGCAACCCCCACCATACCCACAATAAAACCAAACAGAAGTAAGGACATTAAATAAGACATGGTTCCTGCCTGGATTTTAACCAGAACTAATGACTTGAAAAACCACCGTTGTAATTCAACTACAAGAACCCTAATGGCCATCCTACGCAAAACACACCCCCTCATTAAAATCGCAAACGACGCATTAGTCGACCTCCCCGCCCCTTCTAACATTTCAGCCCTTTGAAATTTTGGTTCCCTACTCGGACTTTGCTTAATTACACAAATCGTTACCGGCCTATTCCTGGCCATACACTATACCTCAGACGTTGCCACCGCTTTCTCCTCCGTTGCCCACATCTGTCGAGATGTAAACTATGGCTGAATAATCCGGAATCTCCACGCCAACGGAGCTTCCTTCTTCTTCATTTGTATTTATATTCACATCGCTCGTGGCCTCTACTATGGATCCTACTTGTATATAGAAACCTGAAACATCGGCGTAGTCCTTCTTCTACTGGTTATGATGACAGCCTTCGTAGGCTACGTCCTTCCCTGAGGTCAAATGTCCTTCTGAGGAGCCACTGTCATTACCAACCTCCTTTCCGCCGTCCCCTATGTAGGGACCACACTAGTTGAATGAATTTGAGGGGGGTTTTCCGTTGATAAAGCCACCCTCACCCGATTCTTCGCATTCCACTTTCTCCTCCCCTTCGTCATTATTGCTATAACAGTAATTCACCTACTGTTTCTCCACGAAACTGGATCAAATAACCCAACTGGCATGAACTCAGACGTAGATAAAATTGCATTCCACCCATACTTCATTTATAAAGACCTTCTAGGATTTGTCATCATGCTCGCAGGTCTCTCCGCCCTAGCCTTTTTTTATCCAAACCTGCTGGGCGACCCAGACAACTTCACCCCTGCAAATCCCCTAGTAACCCCTCCACATATTAAGCCAGAGTGGTACTTCTTATTCGCTTATGCCATTCTTCGGTCCATTCCAAACAAGCTGGGCGGGGTACTCGCCCTTCTCGCGTCCATTCTTGTCCTCATACTCGTACCCATCCTCCACACCTCTAAACAACGAGGACTGATATTCCGCCCGCTAACCCAGCTTCTTTTCTGAACATTCGTAGCAGACGTAATTATTCTAACGTGAATTGGGGGTATGCCTGTAGAACACCCATTTATTATTATTGGTCAAGTAGCCTCATTCCTCTACTTCTTCCTTCTATTGATCCTAGTCCCCGCTGCCGGATGGCTAGAAAACAAAGTCCTTGAATGAGCCTGCCCTAGTAGCTCAGCCCCAGAGCGCCGGTTTTGTAATCCGGAGGCCGAAGGTTAAACTCCTTCCTAGTGCTCGAAGAGAGGAGATTTTAACTCCCACCCTTGGCTCCCAAAGCCAAAATTCTAAATTTAACTACCCTTCGCAAATTTTATCCCCACCGCCCAACAATTGCTTAAAATTTTGAGACCCCCAACAACCTAAAAACACCAACTTAATGAGGCCTTAAAAATCGAAATTTCACCTAAAAACACCGGCTTAAAAAAAGACACCTGGACCAATTTTAACAGCCCAAATCCGGATTTACCCCCAAAAACGGAGCCCACCTCCCCCCCCCGACCTTTTCAACAGAAAATTTGAGACCTCCCGAAAGACATGCCTTTATTTTTTCCAAAAACTGACTTAAATTTTCTCATGGCCGAAGTCCAGACATTAGTATGTTAAGAAAATGGTATGAAACTCTCTAGAAAAAGTTCGCTATGTATTATCAACATAGCTTGAAATTAACCATTCATACATCACCATTGGACTTTTCAGGACATGAACCATATAATGAAGAGTGGCACTAGATTAATTTAAGTATGCTCTCCCAAACAGCATTAACTTCTTTTAATGAATTCATATCCATAACCCATCATATTAACCTTCATACTTACAGGATGTAGTAAGAGACCAGCAATACTGATTCCTTAATGCTCACGGTTATTGATGGTCAGGGACGGCCGTCGTGGGGGTCGCTCACGGTGAATTATTCCTGGCATTTGGTTCCTATTTCAGGGCCATCAATAGATTAACCCCCATGCTAAAGTCGATTTTACATGCATAAGTTAATGGTGTCAATACATAAACAGCATAACCCCCCATGCCGGGCGTTCTTTCCAGCGGGTCAGGGGTTCTTTTTTTTGGCTTCAACTCATCTGGCATTTCACAGTGAACTCCCACCAAGTGAACACCAAGGTTGAACATAGGGTCTTTTAAGTCGGTGGAATAATTTTGAGTGTTGGAAAGATATTATTAAAAGAACCACATAAAGTGTATTCATGTGCATAAGATATGATTTGATTCCCCTTACTTTCCTGTTGTGGGGGGGGTTTTTGCGCGCTAAACCCCCCCTACCCCCCCAAAACTCCTGAGATTGTTATTATCCTGTAAACCCCCCGAGAAACAGGAAAACCTCTAGAAGTATTTTTTTTTGGTTTTTTCTTGCTTTTTAGCTCTTCTTATATTATTAAAATGTTATTTGTT